TTATGATCCATTTTTGCATGGGATCTCTCGCGGAAGAATAAAAAAATTAACTCAATTCCAAATCTTAAACGAAACCTATATAAAAAATAATATAGGAGGTTCTTGGATAAACAAGATTCATGGTATACTTCTGAAGATTAATTATCACAAATTTGAGCAAACAATAGAAAAATTTAATATAAAATCTTTAGAGAAAAAACTTTATTTTTTTTCCGAACCCCAAGAAGATAAAATTAATTCAGAAGAAGAGATAAAAATTTTCAAATTTTTATTTGATGTCGTGATAACGGATAGCAACGATCAAACTCTTATAAAAAATTTACTTTTTTTCCATGAAATCAAGAAAAAAGTTCCTCGATGGTCATACAAATTAAAAAGTGAGTTGGAAGAATTGGAAGGCGAAACTGAAGAAAATGTACCTATGGAGCCTGGAATTCGTTCAAGAAAAGCAAAACGTGTAGTGGTTTTTACTGATAAAGAGCCGCATAACGAGATTTATACTAATCTCAAGGATAATAAAAATTCTGATCAAAAAAATGAAATGGCTTTGATCCGTTATTCACAACAATCTGATTTTCGTCGAGAGATAATTAAAGGATCCATGCGTTCCCAAAGGCGTAAAACTGTTATTTGGGAGTTTTTTCAAGCAAAAGTACATTCTCCCCTTTTTTTTGATAGAATAGATAAACTTTTTTTTTTTTCGTTTGATATATGGGGGCTAAAAAAAAAAATTATTAGAAATTTCATATGGAAAAACAAAAAAAAAACAATTGAAAAAAAAGAAGAAGAACAATTAAAAATAGAAGAAAAAAAACGGATAGAAATTGCAGAAACTTGGGATAGCTTCCTATTTGCTCAAATAATAAGAGGTTCTCTCTTAGTAACTCAATCTATTCTTAGAAAATATATTATATTACCTTTATTGATAATAATTAAAAATAGCGTCCGTATGTTATTATTTCAATTTCCCGAGTGGTCCGAGGATTTAAAGGATTGGAAACGTGAAATGCATGTTAAATGTACTTATAATGGGGTTCAACTGTCCGAAACAGAATTTCCAAGAAACTGGTTAACGGATGGTATTCAGATAAAAATCCTATTTCCTTTTTATCTTAAACCTTGGCATAAATCTAAATTTCAATCATCTCGGAAGGCTCGGCTAAAAAAAACAAAAGAAAAAGTCGAAAAAAAGGATTTTTGTTTTTTAACAGTTTGGGGGATGGAAACCGAACTACCGTTTGGTTCTGCCCAAAAAAAGTCCTCTTTTTTTGAACCTATTTCTAAAGAATTAAAAAAAAGAATAAAAAAACTCAAAACTAAGTCTTTTCTGGTTTTAAGGATTTTCAAAGAAAGAGCAACAATTTTCCTAAAAGTCGCAAAAGAAATTAAACACTGGATTATCAAAAACTTTCTTTTTATAAAAGGAAAAATGAAAGACCTTTCAAAACGAAATCTAATTCCATTATTTGGCCTGAGAGAAATATATGAATTAAATGAAACTAAAAAAGATTCAATAATGAGTAATCAGATGATTCATGAACTATCTGTTCAAAATAAATCCACGGAGTGGATAAATTCTTCACTCAGCGAAAAAAAAAAAAAAATTTTGATTGATAGAATAAAGACAATCAGAAATAAAATAGAAGTAATTTCAAAAGAAAAACAAAACCTAACAAATAGTTGTAACAAATCGCGTTATGGTTATAAAATAATTAAGTCATCAAAAAAATTTTGGCAGACATTCAAAAGACAAAATACCCGATTAATTAGTAAATCCGTTTTTTTTTTTAAATTTTACATTGAACAACTGTCTATAGCTATTTTTCTAGGTATCATTAATATTCCAAGAATTACTACACAACTTTTTTTTGAATCAACAAAAACAATTATTGATAAATATATTTACAAGAATGAAGAAACTGGAGAAAAATTAAAAAAAAAAAATACCATTTATTTTATTTCGACTATAAAAAATTTAATATCAAAAAAAAAAATTTTTAGTTATGACCTACGTTCTTTATCACAAGCATATGTATTTTACAAATTATCAAAAATTCAAGTTAGTAACTTTTCGAAATTAAAGGATGTTCTTGAATATAACATATGCATAACATCCTTTTTTGTTAAGAATAAAATAAAGGATTTTTTTCAAGAACAAGGAATCTTTCATTATGAATTAAAAGATAAAACACTTTTAAATTCCGAAGTAAATCCATGGAAAAACTGGTTAAGAAGTCATTATCAATACAATTTACCTCAGGTTGCGTGGGCTAGATTAGTAACCCAAAAATGGAAAAAGAAAATAAACGAAGACTCGCTAGTTCTAAAGCCAAGTTTAACCAAAGAGGATTCATATGAAAAAAACAAAGTTGATAATTACAAAAAACAAAATTTTTTTGAAGCCGACTCGTTATTAAATCCAAAACACAATTTAAAAAAAGATTCTATATATAATCTTTTTTGCTACAAATCTATTCATTCTACAGAAAAAAATTTTTTTGACGTGTCTATAGGTATTACTCTAGATAATTGTTTAATCTCTTATTTTCTAGAAAAATATAATATTCGGGGTATGGGGGACATCCGGCATATAAAATATTTGGATTGGAGAATTCTAAACTTTTGGTTTAGAAAAAAATTAAATATTGAGCCCTGGATTGATACCAAGAGTAAAAAAAGATATATTAAGATTAAGACTAATAAGAAGATTAAGACTAATAAGACTAAAGTTCAGAATTATCAAAGAGTTGATAAAATAACTAAGACGGGTCTTGCCAATAAAAAAAGAAACTTTTTTGATTGGATGGGAATGAATGAAGAAAAAATAAATCGTTGTATAACAAATTTTGAATTTTTTTTCTTTCCAGAATTTTTATTTTTTTCTAGTACATATAAAAAGAAACCTTGGGTGATACCAATTAAATTACTTCTTTTCAATTTTAATGAAAACAAAAATGTTAATAAAAAGATCACTGGAAAGAAAAAAGGTTTTATACGATCAAATGAAAAAAAATACCCTCGATTTTATAATCTAAATAAAGAAGAAAAAGAATTGGCGGGTCAAGGAGAGCTTGAATCAGATAAAGAAAAAAAAAGAAATACTGAACCATCTATATCAAACCAAGAAAAAAATATTGAAGAAAATTATGCGGAATCGAAGATAAAAAAACGTAAAAATAAAAAACAATACAAAAGCAATACAGAAGCGGAACTCGATTTATTTATCACAAGGTATTCGCGTTTTCAATTGCGATGGAATTGTTTTTTTAATAAAAAAATTCTCAATAATGTAAAAGTATACTGTCTCTTGGTTAGACTAAAAAATCCAAACGATATAGCGATATCTTCTATTGAAAGAGGGGAGATGAGTCTAGACATTCTAATGATTGAGAAGAATTTAACTTTTGCAAAATTAATGAAAAAAGGAATTTTTATTATTGAACCTGTACGTTTGTCTATAAAAAACGATGGACAACTTATGATATATAGAACCATAGATATTTCATTGGTTCATAAAAAAAAATATATATATATATATGATTTCTTTGTTCCGGAAAACATTCTATCCCCTAAACGACGTAGAGAATTTCGAATTATAATTTGTTTCAACTTAAAAAAAAAAAATACGAGGAATATAAATTCAAGATTTGATAAGAATATTCAAAACTGGACCACAGTTTTGCATAAAAAGAAAGATCTTTATAAGGATAAAAAAAACCTCATTAAATTAAAATCCTTTCTTTGGCCCAACTTTAGATTAGAAGATTTAGCTTGTATGAATCGCTATTGGTTTAATACTACTAATGGAAATCGTTTCAGTATGATAAGAATACATATGTATACACGATTTAAAATTCATTAATGATAGATCCTTTTTACTATATAAATTTTTACTATAAAATTATAAAATATAATATATTAAGTTACGGTATATGAAAACAACTGTATGCACAAATATGAGGGATTGTTTTAAATTCAATCTTTATACATGAGATTAATTTAATCAATGACGTAGATACCAATCAGAACAGATACATAAATAAATTAAAAGAATCCTCCTTTTTAGATCTAAATTTATACTTTTTAATAAAATTAAGAATAAAAAGTTGCTAATTAAATTCAGATCCTTGTACAAAAAAAATACCACTATTATTACTGATCAGTAAAACTCATATCTTTCAATTCATATAATATAAAAAAGGGAAGGATTTCTTTTTATGATAAAAAATACATTCATTTCATTTCAAGAAAAAAAAGAAGAAAGCAGGGGATCCGTTGAATTTCAAGTATTCAGTTTCACTAATAAGATACGAAGACTTACTTCACATTTGGAATTGCACAGAAAAGATTATTTATCTCAGAGGGGTCTACGAAAAATTCTGGGAAAACGTCAACGACTGCTGGCTTATTTGTCAAAAAAAAATAGAGTACGTTATAAAGAATTAATTAATCAGTTGAATATTCGGGAATTAAAAACTCGTTAAATTACAAAATTGTGAATTAATTAATTTTTTAGATATTTAATTTTTTCATAAACTTATTTTTCAGCAATATAATTCATGCTAGAACGAATCAAGGAAAAACTTATGAAGAGACCTGTTACAGGAAAAGATCTTATGATAGTCAATATGGGACCTCACCACCCATCCATGCATGGTGTTCTTCGCTTAATTGTTACTCTAGATGGCGAGGATGTTGTTGACTGTGAACCCATATTGGGTTATTTACACGGGGGAATGGAAAAAATTGCAGAAAACCGGGCAATTATACAATATTTACCTTATGTAACGCGATGGGATTATTTAGCTACTATGTTTACAGAAGCAATAACAGTAAATGGACCAGAACAATTGGGAAATATTCAAGTTCCTAAAAGGGCCAGCTATATCAGAGTAATTATGCTGGAATTGAGTCGTATAGCTTCTCATCTGTTATGGCTCGGCCCTTTTATGGCAGATATTGGTGCACAGACTCCTTTTTTCTATATTTTCAGAGAACGCGAATTTATATATGATCTATTCGAATCTGCCAACGGTATGAGAATGATGCATAATTTTTTTCGTATTGGAGGAATTGCGGCTGATTTACCTTATGGTTGGATAGATAAATGCTTGGATTTTTGTGATTATTTTTTAACCGAGGTTGTTGAATATCAAAAACTGATTACACGAAATCCTATTTTTTTAGAACGGGTTGAAGAAGTTGGGATTATTGGTGGGGAAGAAGCAATAAATTGGGGTTTATTCGGACCAATGCTACGCGCATCCGGAATACCATGGGATCTTCGTAAAGTTGATCGTTATGAGTCTTACGATGAATTTGAATGGGAAATTCAATGGCAAAAACAAGGGGATTCATTAGCTCGTTATTTAGTACGACTTAGCGAAATGACAGAATCCATAAAAATTATTCAACAGGCTCTGGAAGTCCTTCCGGGAGGTCCCTATGAGAATTTAGAAAGCAGAGGCTTTGATAAAAAAAGGAATCCAGAATGGAATGATTTTGAATATCGATTCATTAGTAAAAAACCTTCTCCTACTTTTGAATTATCGAAACAAGAACTTTATGTAAGAGTTGAAGCCCCAAAAGGGGAGTTGGGAATTTTTCTCATAGGAGATCAAAGTGGTTTTCCTTGGAGATGGAAAATAAGACCACCGGGTTTTATTAATTTGCAAATTCTTCCTGAACTAGTTAAAAGAATGAAATTGGCTGATATTATGACGATACTCGGTAGCATAGATATAATTATGGGAGAAGTTGATCGTTAAAATGATAATTTATGCAACAGAAGTACAAACTATAAATTCTTTTGTTAGATTGGAATCTTTAAAAGAGGTCTACGGACTAATATGGATGTTTGTCCCTATATTTTCTCTTGTATTGGGAATCATAACAGGTGTACTAGTAATTGTGTGGTTAGAAAGAGAAATATCGGCAGGGATACAACAACGTATTGGACCTGAATACGCTGGCCCGTTGGGAATTCTTCAAGCCCTAGCCGACGGGACAAAACTACTTTTTAAAGAAGATCTTCGTCCAGCTAGAGGAAATAGCCCTTTATTTAGTATTGGACCGTCGATAGCAGTTATCTCAATTTTACTAAGTTATTCAGTAATTCCCTTTAGCAATCGCCTTGTTTTAGCGGATCTCAATATCGGTATTTTTTTATGGATTGCCATCTCAAGTATTGCTCCTATTGGACTTCTTATGTCAGGATATGGATCAAATAATAAATATTCTTTTTTAGGTGGTCTGCGAGCTGCTGCCCAATCGATTAGTTATGAAATACCATTAACTCTATGTGTTTTATCAATATCTCTACGTGCGGTTCGTTGAAATATAAACATTTTTACTATTACGTTTCTTATAGACGAATTAAGTTAAAAACGGAATATATATATTTATTTTTGGGTTAATCTTAATAAAAGGAATTTGATAGTTATATATGAGTGAAAAAAACTGCTCAGAAATTAGCAGTAAAAAAATTTGAGTCTCGTTTCCTATGTACAAAGGTTAAACGGAAATAAACATAATCGTAATAATCACTTTACCCCAAGGTTGGTTGATTTAGTCATCCTGGCTTGAAGCGGGTTCAAAATATTAACCGTATGGCGTTTTCACTATCAGTTATATAGATTAACATACATGTATTGTATTACAAAGTGAGCGGCAATTAGGTCAAAGTGAGTGGATGGTTAGAAACACCAAAATACACAAAGAATTTGTAATAGAGATTAAACAAATTGCAAAGGATATTTATGCATACCATAAGATAATAAAAAAAGAAGATTAATTGGGGCTTGAAATTAGTAGAAATGATCAGACAGTACTCCCCAAGATTCCGATTCAGAGTATGCTCCTATCCACCGATAAATGTAATGACTATCAGAAACGAAATAATCTTTTATTCTTTAAGTCCACCAACTTTTTTATAAAAAAGGAAAGAAGAATAGGAACGAAACAAGGATAGTTTTTTCATATATTTCGAAAAAAATAGAATTTATGTCATGAATAATAAACTAAACTAATAGGATAGGATGTCTAATTCTTTTTCGTAATTGAAAACCACGATGGGCTGAAATACCTTTTTTTATTTTTACAAGGAGTTTTTTATTAAAGGATTAAGTTATGACTCAACAAATAGAAATTAAAATTTGTAAAAGATGAGATGAATTCCGAAGCGCTTTTTTTATTCTTAGAATTTGAGCAGACAGAATTCCGTTGGTATAATTCGGGACCCCAGATATATTTATATTTAATCTATTTTAGAACACATCATATCCATCTAAATAATACTAATCTGGTCCTTAGATTTATTTATGGCCCCCGAGGAGCCGTATGAGGCGAAGACCTCATGTACGGTTTTGTAATAGCGGTGAGAATAGTAATGTTATCACCGACTAGGATTATCTAACAGTTTAAGTACAGTTGATATAGTTGAGGCACAATCAAAATATGGTTTTTGGGGGTGGAATTTGTGGCGTCAACCTATAGGTTTTATCATTTTTCTAATTTCTTCCCTAGCAGAATGCGAGAGATTACCGTTTGATTTACCAGAAGCGGAAGAAGAATTAATAGCAGGTTATCAAACTGAATATTCAGGTATCAAATTTGGTTTATTTTACGTTGCTTCTTATCTAAATCTATTAATTTCCTCATTATTTGTGACAGTTCTATAACTTAGGCGGTTGGAATATTTCTATTCCGTATATATCTATTCTGGAGCTATTTGAGAGGGATCAAACTTTTGGAACAACAATAGGTATCTTTATTACATTAGCTAAAACATATTTGTTCTTGTTCATTTCTATCGCAACAAGATGGACTTTACCTAGGCTAAGAATGGATCAACTACTAAATCTTGGATGTAAATTTCTTTTACCTATTTCCCTTGGTAATCTATTATTAACAACTTCTTTCCAACTCTTTTCACTATAAATTTAAAATGAATCCAATATATTCATTACTTGTTTTAAACAAGAGAAAGAAACAAAGATCAAATTATTTATAGATAATTACAATATGCTTCCTATGATAACCGGGTTCATGAATTATGGTCAACAAACCCTACGAGCTGCAAGGTATATTGGTCAAGGTTTCATGATTACCTTATCCCACACAAATCGTTTACCTGTAACTATTCAATATCCCTATGAAAAATTAATAACCTCGGAACGTTTCCGCGGGCGAATACATTTTTAATTTGATAAATGCATTGCTTGTGAAATATGTGTTCGAGTATGTCCTATAGATCTACCTGTTGTTGATTGGAAATTGGAAACGAATATTAAAAAAAAAACGATTGCTTAATTACAGTATTGATTTTGGAATTTGTATATTTTGCGGTAATTGTGTTGAATATTGTCCAACAAATTGTTTGTCAATGACCGAAGAATATGAATTTTCAACTTATGATCGTCACGAATTGAATTATAATCAAATAGCTTTGGGTCGTTTACCAATGTCAGTAATTGACGATTACACTATTCGAACAATTTTAAATTCACCTCAAACAAAAAATGGGTAAACCCATTAAGTTTCTTAAAAAAAGAATTCAAATTTTTTGAATTATATAAAGAATTTAATTAAAAACTTGTATTATATTTATATAATAATCTTAAGTATTAAGGCTCATTCTTTTAATATAATAAATTCGTAATTACTTTATTTAAACAGATAGGTTGAACACTTTAGCATAAAAAAGCGAAACTGTCTAATACTAATAATTGTATCTACATAAATTCATATCCATTATATTCTAAATTTAACTCTATTAGAAACATATTAAAAACAAATTCCCCGGTTAAATTAATAAGGTCATGAAAAGGGTTTCGATTTTTTTCTTATTTTAATAATATAATGGATTTGCCTGGACCAATACATGATTTTCTTTTAGTTTTTCTGGGATCCGGTATTCTAGTAGGAGGTCTGGGAGTGGTATTACTTCCCAACCCAATTTTTTCGGCCTTTTCCTTAGGATTTGTTCTTGTTTGTATATCTTTATTGTATATTCTATCAAATTCCCATTTTGTAGCTGCTGCACAACTCCTTATTTACGTGGGGGCCATAAATGTTTTAATCATATTTGCTGTGATGTTCATGAATTATTCAGAATATTACACAAATTTCAATCTGTGGACCGTCGGGAATGGGATTACTTCGTTGGTTTGTACAACTATTCTTTTTTCATTAATTTCTACAATTCTCGATACGTCATGGTACGGGGTTGTTTGGACTACAAGATTAAACTGGATTCTAGAGCAAGATTTAATAAGTAATAGTCAACAAATAGGAATTCATTTATCAACAGATTTTTTTCTTACATTTGAACTCATTTCAATAATTCTTTTAGTTGCTCTGATAGGTGCAATTTCGGTGGCTCGTCAATAAAAAACGTTCAATTAGTAAAGACTAAAGAAAACTTTATGTATGTTATGATATTTTTTTTCGTTCATTCAATTAAATTTGATTGAATACTATCTTAATATTTTAAATATATATATTTAAAATATTTTTTTTTAACCAAAATTTTACCTAAATATATTTTTTATTCATACTTTTTTGTTATATTCTAGTTGATTGAATCCGGTGAATTATTGTTCATATTGAAATGAATCAAAATTGATAAGGAGTTGCTGAATGATACTCGAACATGTACTTGTTTTGAGTGCCTATTTATTTTTTATTGGTCTTTATGGATTGATCACGAGTCGAAATATGGTTAGGGCTCTTATGTGTCTTGAACTTATACTCAATGCAGTTAATATGAATTTCGTTACATTTTCTGATTTTTTTGATAATTCCCAACTAAAAGGGGATATTTTCTGCATTTTTATTATAGCAATTGCAGCCGCTGAAGCAGCTATTGGATTAGCTATAGTTTCGTCAATTTATCGTAACAGAAAATCAACTCGCATCAACCAATCGACCTTATTAAATAAGTAGCATAAATAAAAAAAATTATAGATTTTAATTTGCATATATATAATAGGTTATGACTTACTAGATTATATTTGTGAAAATATAAGAAATCAAAGTATTTTAGCCCCTTTTTTTAATCAATTGAGCCAGAATTCATTACAAAAATTCTATTAAAGGAAATCATTGCTTCATCTAGTATTTTAATATATCATTCAGTTAGAAGTTTACTAGATTGAAAATTTATGACATTAAAAAAACTATAGATCCTATGTCACATTCAGTAAAAATTTATGATACCTGTATAGGATGTACTCAATGTGTCCGAGCATGCCCTACAGACGTATTAGAAATGATACCTTGGGATGGATGTAAAGCTAAGCAAATAGCTTCCGCTCCAAGAACCGAGGACTGTGTTGGTTGTAAGAGATGTGAATCTGCCTGTCCGACGGATTTTTTGAGCGTTCGAGTTTATTTATGGCATGAAACAACTCGAAGCATGGGTCTAGCTTATTGATACGTTACCGAAAACCTCATTTAAATAAATTTGGAATAAATTTTATTTTTTTTTATTGACAAGTACTCGTACTCAAAAAAGTTAAATTATATTTTTTTATTTATATATATTTTTTGAGTACGCGTTCTTTGGACCTGGTGTATCTTGTCTTTACCACGAATGATTTTCCTTGGTTAACAATAATTGTTGTTTTTCCAATATCTGCTGGTTCGTTAATGTTATTTCTCCCGCATAGGGGAAATAAAGTAAATAAATGGTATACTATATGCATTTGTATCTTAGAACTTCTTATATCTTAGAACTTCTTATATCTTAGAACTTCTTATATCTTATAACTTCTTATAACGACCTACGCTTTTTGTTATAATTATAAAATGGACGATCCATTAATTCAACTGTCCGAAGATTATAAATGGATAAATTTTTTTGATTTTTACTGGAGAATGGGAATAGATGGACTTTCTATAGGAACAATTTTACTGACGGGATTTATTACTACTTTAGCTACGTTATCGGCTTTTCCTGTTACTCGGGATTCCCGATTATTTCATTTCCTGATGTTAGCAATGTACAGCGGTCAAATAGGATCATTTTCTTCTAGGGATCTTTTACTTTTTTTCATCATGTGGGAATTAGAATTAATTCCCGTTTATCTACTTTTATACATGTGGGGTGGAAAGAAACGTCTGTATTCAGCTACAAAATTTTTTTTATACACTGCAGGAAGTTATATTTTTTTATTAATAGGAGTTTTAGGTATAAGTTTATATGGTTCGAACGAACCAACATTAAATTTAGAACTATTAGCTAATCAATCCTATCCTGTCCTGTCACACTCGAAATACTATTTTATATTGGATTTCTTATTGCTTTTGCCGTCAAATCACCGATTATACCTTTACATACTTGGTTACCTGACACCCACGGCGAGGCACATTACAGTACCTGTATGCTTCTCGCTGGAATCTTATTAAAAATGGGAGCATATGGGTTGGTTCGAATCAATATGGAATTATTACCTCACGCTCATTCTATGTTTTCTCCTTGGTTGATGGTAGTCGGTACAATCCAAATAATTTATGCAGCTTCAACATCTCCTGGTCAACGTAATTTAAAAAAGAGAATAGCCTATTCTTCTGTATCTCATATGGGTTTTATAATTATAGGTATTGGTTCTATAACGGACCCTGGACTTAATGGAGCTATTTTACAAATAATCTCTCATGGATTTATTGGCGCTGCACTTTTTTTCTTGGCAGGAACTAGTTATGATAGAATTCGGCTTGTTTATCTTGATGAAATGGGTGGAATGGCTATCTCCATTCCAAAGATATTTACAATGTTTACTATCTTATCGATGGCTTCCCTTGCATTACCGGGCATGAGTGGTTTTGTTGCAGAATTAATCGTTTTTTTTGGAATAATTACCAGCCAAAAATATTTATTAATTTCAAAAATTTTAATTATTTTTGTAATGGCAATTGGAATGATATTAACTCCTATATATTTATTATCTATGTCACGCCAAATGTTCTATGGATACAAGTTAATTAATGTAAAAAACTTTTCTTTTTTTGATTCTGGACCCCGAGAGTTATTTCTTTCAATCTCTATTTTTCTACCAACTAATAGGTATTGGGATTTATCCTGATTTTGTGCTCTCATTAGCAAGTGACAAGGTCGAATCCATTTTATCTAATTATTTTTATGGCTAGTTTTCAGGAAAAAAAAAAAGCATTAAATTTAATTGTAATCAGAAGTCTTTGGTCTTTGTATTGTGAGAACCTTTTGAATCATTGTACTACAATGATTCAAAAGGTTCTTGATTATTTACTACTAAAACTAAAACTAAATTAGATTTCTTAACTTATATGAAGTTATATATAGATGCTATTCTTTTTTATTTGGATTCCTTTATTTTTTGGTTAATGTTTTATTTAATTCGATGTAAATGAACCATAACTATGTAAACCAATTCCTAAAAGATTGATGCCAAAATAGCATATCCAAATTAAAAGAAAGCCTATAGAAGCCACAATTGCAGAATTTATACCCCGAACATTCC